TAAAAGCCGGCTATCGGAATCGAACCGATGACCATCGCATTACAAATGCGATGCTCTAACCTCTGAGCTAAGCAGGCTGACATAAAATAAAGTGTGCTGTGCATAGGACTTTAGTAAACTGCTAGAATCTTAGCTATTGCTATTGCCTATTAATAATTCATAATGATGAATATACTATGTATGTAATATTATTATATATTTATGATTTATGTAATATTATTATATATAACTAACATAACAATATAACAATTAATTTAATAGAATTATATATATTTTCAATTTCATTCTATTAATTATATATAATAATAATAGAATTATTAAAGTAAATAATAAATAGAATTTTTCTAAAAATTTTGTTATATAATATATATATTATTATAATATATAATGATTTATAATGATTTGCATTTTTTTTGTCTTCTCAACGTTCATATTGACAATAGTGTATTCAACAAATATAATTGATCGTGGATAAATGGATCCATTTTTCCCGGCCCTATAAGGTTTTTTACTTTATGTAAGTGATGGGTTCCTTGGATTCGATTAAAACAAGGCTCTTCTGAATAAACAAAAAATTGAAAAATGGAATTATAAAGAAAGAAAAAAGGGCGATCCATACATTACATTTATATCTTTATCGGGTTGGGAATTTCTTATATTTTAATTAGATCTGTTCATTAAAAAAAAATATATTTTTTGATTGGGTTGTGCAATCCAATCTCTTTTTTTGTTTATTCCGATCGTATCTACGCACCATAATTCCTTTTGGGGGTTGCTAACTCAACGGTAGAGTATTCGGCTTTTAAGTGCGGCTAGAATTTTTTACACATTTGGATGAAGCAACGGATTCGTCCATACCGCTGGTAGAGTTTGTAAGACCACGACTGATCCTGAGAGAGAACGAATGGAAAAAACAGCATGTCGTATCAATACTCTAAGATAAGAGTACTTAATCCTTATGGGATCGGTACAAAATATTCTTTTTAATTCTTAGAGCGGCACAAAAAATGAATTCATGGCTGGATCGAGTGAATAAATGGATAGAGCCGAAAGGCTCAAATTATTGGGAAACAAAAAAAGCAACGAGCTTCTGTTCTTAATTAGAATAATTCCCGATCTAATTATATGTTAGAAATATATTAGTCCCTGGTGCGGGAAAAGGTTATGAAATAACCTTAAATAATAAGTGGATTCTCCACTTTTTTTATGAATCCTAACTATTAAATATATCCCTGAGTGGAGACGAATGTGTAGAAGAAACAGTATATTGAAAAACAAAATCTAAAGTCAAAAGAGCGATCGGTTTGCAAAAATAAAGGATTTCTAACCATCTAAGTATCTTATAACGAACAAAAACCAATTGGATTGGATGGAAAAAGAGAGAATCCGTTGATTAATCATCTCCAAGGTATGTATTCTTTTTTTACTATATGACTTTGATACCTTGTTTTGACTGTATCGTACTATAGTATCATTTGATGGCCCAAGAAATCCCCTGCTTTGGTTTTAATCGAATTTTAAATGGAGGAATTACAAGGATATTTAAAGATAGATAGATCTAGAGAACGAGACTTCCTATATCCACTTCTCTTTCAGGAATACATTTTTGCACTTGCTCATGATTATGGGTTAAATAAATCGATTCCTTATGAGCCTATGAAAAATATAGGTTATGACAATAAATATAGTTCACTAATTGTTAAACGTTTAATTACTCGAATGTATCAACAGAAGCATTTTTTTATTTTGGCTAATGATTCTAATCAAAATAAATTTGTTGGGCATAATAAAAATTTGTATTCTCAAATGATATCAGAGGGGTTTGCAGTCATTGTGGAAATTCCATTCTCACTCCGATTAGTATCTTCCCTAGAGGGTAAAGAAATAGCCAAATCTATTCATTTACGATCAATTCATTCCATATTTCCTTTTTTAGAGGATAAATTATCACATTTAAATCATGTATTAGATATACTAATACCCTATCCTATCCATCTGGAACTATTGGTTCAAACCCTTCGCTGTTGGATACAAGATGCCCCCTTTTTACACTTATTAAGATTCTTTCTCTACGAGTATCATAATTGGAATAGTCGTATTACTCAAAAAACGAAAATGCATTTCTTTTTTTCAAAAGAGAATCAAAGATTCTTCCTGTTCCTATATAATTTTTATGTATATGAATTGGAATCCATATTAGTTTATCTCCGTAAACAATCTTCTCATTTACGATCAACATCTTCTAGAGCTTTTCTTGATCAAACACATTTTTATGCAAAAATAGAACATTTTTTAGTAGTTTTTGGTAATGATTTTCATACCAACCCATGGTTGTTCAAGGATCCTTTCGTGCATTATTTCAGATATCAAGGAAAATCCATTTTGTCTTCAAAAGGAACTCCCCTTCTGATGAAGAAATGGAAATATTACCTTGTAAATTTATGGGAATGTCATTTTTACTTTTGGTCTCAACCGAATAGGATTCATATAAACCAATTAT